AAATAAAGATATATAGAATAAAAAAAAAAAAAAGAAACAAAGGGAAAGTTCTTATTCGAACCGCCTCGTGATCGTCAACCAATTCTGTGCTTCAATATAATTACCAGGAGTAAGCGTTATAGCCTGTTTCCAATACTCAGCGGCTTGAGCGAACCAAGCCTCCGCCATTTCAGAATCTCCTTGTTGAATGGCCTGTTCTCCACGGTCGGAATAGGCGGGTCAATTCCCTCCCTGAGAACCGTACTTGAGAGTTTCCTACCTCATACGGCTCGACAACCAACTCTTTTGTTTTGGTGTACCAGTTTTTTTACTTTAACCCACTTTAACTTTCTATCTAATGGAATGTCGAATTGAATGAGATTTCTTATAGATATTTGGTTTTTCTTGGATTAAACAAAAGAGAGTAATTACATGAGTTTCAAACTTTCATTTTGATTTAATTAATATATTAATTAATATAAAAAGTTTTATCTTTTCTCCTACCTTCAGAAAAAAAGTCATGTCCACAGGTATTAGATATTAGAATTTTCTGAAAGGTAACTATCCCGCTTTCAGATAAAAATTTATATAGAATCTTTGAAAAAGACTTTTTTTCATACTTCATAAAAAAGAAAAAGACTTACTGTCTTTAGGATCTGATGCTACACCGCTGCTCAATACCTTAGGGGATCCACTCTATTACATAAGTAGATTCCTAAGATTTATCTCATAATATGAGATAAATAAACAGCTTTTGTTGTATCGGTCCAAAACCTTTCCAATTGATCTTTACGGTGCTTCCTCTATCAATTTAATCTTTTTTTTATCCATAGAAAAGAAAGTATTTAGGCATATCTAGTCTTCACTTCATATTTCGACCTATGAAGTTTATTTATTTGCTACAGCTGATAAAAAATCGTTTTGGACGATGCTTATGTAGAAAGCCTTTTTTTTTTCTAGTATTTCATTGACTAGCTGTTCGTTCTTTTATTTCTATAGTGGAGATAGTCGCACGTAATGACAGATCACAGCCATATTATTAAAAGCTTGTGGTAAAAAGGGGTTTCGTTCTAATGCCCGAAAATAATATTCTAAAGCTTTGGTATGTTCCCCATTACTTGTGTGGATAAGGCCTATATTATAGAGTATATAACTTCGATCATAGGGGTCAATTTCTAGTCGCATAGCTTCATAATAATTCTGTAATGCTTCCGCATAATTTCCTTCAGATTGAGCCGACATCCGTTACGGTCGTCATTCGCTTTAACGAATTCTCCGTTTCAGAACCGTATGTGAGATTTTCATCTCATACGGCTCCTCCTTTTAAGTGCATAATGAAAATAATATATGAAAAAAGTGATGTCATTATGAACTAAGCGGGGCTAATGTTTTTACAAGAAATCCCTAGCCAACCTTCTTGCAAAAGATCTTTTCTTACTACCAAGTGGGTTCATGCTAGATAAAAATAAAAAGTAACCTCTAAAAATTTCTTTGTTCTCAACGCCCCTAAATTTCCAGGAATTAGTCACTTCAACAGTCTTCAATGGTTATACGGGTATCCAAAGTACGAACGAGATGGATGTTTATTGTTCCAACCATTTTAATTAGTCCCAATCCGAAGAAAGGGAATCGTTTTGAAGAAAGTTTTTGTGTTGTTGATTTCTCGGCGTAGTGCTTTGTCCCCTATGCCTCCTATTAGTATATTGTATTAGTGTAGTAGGATTGATCTCTAATACGGGGAACCATAGGTAAAAACCTTTTGCTCAATACTAGAATTCACAATTGAAGCATCTAAGGCTGCATTAATCGTGGATACATGACAGAAGGGATTGCTTTTTTTATATTCTAAACTTCACCTTCAAAAGCGTAGATTTTTTTTTCAATACTTTTTTTCTTTCTATTCCAAATCGGCGAGAAAAAAAAATAATAATGATAATCAAATCGCACCATCTCTGTAATAAGTAAATGCCTCTTTTTCTCCGGAAGTTGTCGGAATGACTCGTAATAAGATATCGGCTACAATTGTAAAGGTTTTATCAATAAAATTTCCATTTATACGCGATCTTGGCATAGGTAGTAATCCATTATATAACTCTTTTTATTTCGTTTACCTTTTCGTTTGTAAGAAAATTTTCTCACAAACAAAGGAATTGTATAGTACGAACTAACATAAAAGCGGACTCATAAAAAAAAAACCTTCTATCTACTTCCAATTCCAATTTTTCCGGCAAAAAAAAAGTATCTATTAACCATAATCTAAAAAACGATGAATAACTCGCTATTCACCCAGGTACTCAGTCATAATCCTGATGTCGGAGAGATGGCCGAGTGGTTGAAGGCGTAACATTGGAACTGTTATGTAGACTTTTGTTTACCGAGGGTTCGAATCCCTCTCTTTCCGTACTTTCAACTAATTCACCAATCGTACGTGATTGACCACAATGTATAAAATAAAAAAGAATAGAGATAAAATCTACCTTGTTTTAATTTTGAAATAGATTCTCTATTCCTAATTTTTTTGATATGGAAAATGCTGGGAAGAGCAAACAAGGGACCCAAATCTCCCTACCAATCTATGATACGTGAATAGGAAAAAGATTCCCCGACAAAATCCCTTACCTTGTACCTTTTTATTTTTAATAAAAAACGAGGGCAAAGGGTAGTTGTCCGAACTCTTGTTTTGAGTTATTTTTTTTACTTAAGTTAGGTTTATTAAGTCTGTCGAGAGTAATATTCTACGACAAGCAATTCATTTATTTTCAAACCGACGCATTTCCTATCTATTATTTGATTGACTAACCCTTCATATTGGAATGTGTGAAGAGTCAGATGGTTTGGCAATTCCTCAGGGGCAGATGAATCAAGAAGATTTTGAACCAAAGTTCTAGAGTTTTGTTCATCCTTCACTGTAATAATATCTCGGGGTTTGCAGCGATAACTTGGTATATCAACTATACGACCATTAACTAAAATATGTCCATGGTTAACTAATTGGCGTGCTTGAGGAATAGTCAAAGCCATACCCAATCGAAAAAGGATGTTATCCAAACGCATTTCAAGTAATTGTAGTAAAACTTGACCTGTTGACCCCTTGGCTTTTCCGGCGATACGAACATATTTAAGTAATTGGCGTTCTGTAAGACCATAATGAAAACGCAATTTTTGTTTTTCTTCTAAACGAATACGATATTGAGATTTTTTTCCAGAGCGTGATTGGTTTCTAAGATCGTTTCCTGCCTTAGGCCTTTTACTAGTTAGTCCCGGTAAAGCCCCCAGACGGCGTATTTTTTTAAAACGAGGCCCTCGGTAACGTGACATAAAGACTCCTTTTGTTATTGAAATTGTACAAAACTAAACAAAATTAAAACTGAACTAAATGATAATGATAAATAACGTGAAATCCACTCCAATAAACAATTGGAATACAAAGAGTAATAAGATATATTCTCTCAATATACAGATTTTTTTGTATTGTATATACAATATATATAAATCAAATAAATTACAAAAATTTTTCTTTATTTTCTTTATTTATTTTGCAAAGATCTAACTCTTTTACCCAATAGATCTTCCTATATGGAAGTTTATATGACATAATATAAATGGAGTGGTAACTCTTAGAAAAAGGTGAAAGAAGTCTTTTCAATCTTCTTTGATTTTGAAAGTACATTAAAAATCATGTAAAAAAACGAAAAAAATATGGAAAAGCCGGCTATCGGAATCGAACCGATGACCATCGCATTACAAATGCGATGCTCTAACCTCTGAGCTAAGCGGGCTCAAATAAATAGTGACTATCATTAAATAAATAAAACATAACCTTAATTAATAGAATATAAATATAGCAGTATATCGACTTTCTAATTTTAATTTTCTTAGTTTCTAAATAAGAAAATTAAAATTAGATCAGAAATCTTTTTTTTTTTTAAGTTAAATGATATCTGATTTGAAATTCTTGTTTTTTTTGTTCTAACCTCATGCTATTATTATTATTTTATACTTTTTTTCTTTTTATTTCTAATACTATAGAATTTATAGAATTATTAGAATTAATATTCGAATATAATTTTTTATAATTATTCGAATTTCAAATCTACAAAGTAGACTTAAAATCTTTTTCCATTGCACATTGTAGAATTCTAAGTTTTAATAATAATTAAAAATTTCTTTTCATGAAAGTAAAAAAAAAAAGAATCGACCGTTCGACTATTTCTTAAAATTTAAGACAAATATGAGAAAAAGAAGAACATATATATGTTATGTAATATATAACCATATTGAATTGCAAATAAAAAAATGATATAATCTTTGTTGATTAGACTAAATCAACATGGATGGGGCTCACAAAACTGAAAGAAGATACCAAAGAACTAAGTATCTATATATAATGAATTCCAAGGTTTCGGCATAAGAAAAAGTGGAAAGACATCATAATGAGATCCTAATAAAAAAGGGGATATGGCGGAATTGGTAGACGCTACGGACTTAATTGGATTGAGCCTTGGTATGGAAACCTACTAAGTGATAACTTTCAAATTCAGAGAAACCCTGGAATTAACAATGGGCAATCCTGAGCCAAATCCTTGTTTACGCGAACAAACCGGAGTTTAGAAAGCGAGAAAAAAGGGATAGGTGCAGAGACTCAATGGAAGCTGTTCTAACAAATGAAGTTCACTACCTTGTGTTGATAAAGGAATCCTTCGATCGAAACTTCAAATCAAAAAGGATGAAGGAGAAAAGCCTATATTGTCTAAATATAGGTAACACAAAACGATCTCAAAAATGACGACCTGAATCTCGATTTCTATTTTTATTTTTTTATAAACAAAATAGAAATGTTGTGAATCAATTCGAAGTTTAAGAAAAAATAAAATATTCATTGATCAAATGATTCACTTCATAGTCTGATAGATCCTTGGTGGAACTTATTAATCAGACGAGAATAAAGATAGAGTCCCATTCTACATGTCAATACTGACAACAATGAAATTTATAGTAAGATGAAAATCCGTTGACTTTTT